TAGCTAAGTTAATCTAGTTCCCTATACACGAGTCTGTTGTCATTCTACTGCAACAGTTGTACTGAAATGATGAATACCTTGAGCACGTAGAAATAGAAAGAATTTTGCTAAAAAGGAAAAGGGCTTTCTTTTTAAAGGAAGAAAAATGCTAATTTGATTAATATTAGGAAAGCCAATTATGCTTCACTAATTGAATGATAAATGACTACAAGCGAAGGAGATAGACGGTTTAAACAAAAAAAGACCCAAAATTTCAAACACGTATCTAGAATCACAGGAAAACTACAAACAAAAATAGTGAAAATTAGCTCGTTAGGAGCCCATCCAAGATCGTTGTATACCCAACGAATTAGTAGTTCCCAACCGCGGGTGGAGTGAAATCCAACAAAAAAATCCGTAACTAAAAGAATAAAAAAAGCTTTTATTGAGTCATTTAAGTTATAGAAGAATTCCTGAACCCAAGAATTCAAAATGACAAGTTCCTCTTTACCCAGAAAAAAAGAACCACTTAGAATAGCCAAACAGATTATATTTGTTAAGAAATGCAAAATGATATGGAGATGGTCCTCATTATCTATTTTGGCCAATTGTATTATTTCCTTGTGTATTCCTATAGGAGGTTTTTGTACATGTGTCTTCGGTTTCTCTTTTATCATTTCGTCCAAGAGAAAAAGCTCTTCTAATTCTATGAATCCTTCTAGAATCCTTTTCTCTTGAATATCCGTTAAGAGAGTTTCAGGTTGCCTGGTATTCCACCAATTCTTAATCCAAAGTTCCAGACATTTGTTAAAAGAGAAAGAGACTCCCCAGGGCAAAAGTACGCTAAATACAAGATATAGGAAAGAAGGCAATGCTTTCTTTTTTTTCATTTTTGATCTGTAAATTGAGTTGTTAATGAATCCGCTTCATTCGCTGACTCTATATGATATTTCTTTTTTTTTTGAAGCCAAAATTCTATAACAAGGTTTGAGACCTTGTGTTTGTATCTATTTCTCTTTTTGTATACTAGTGGAATTTCATTGTATTGGGTTCTTTCTTAGATCTAAATGGAGTGGAATAGAGAAATAGAATAAAAAAAAGCTCTTTCATATGAAAAGGGAAGAATATTAGGCCATATATCTCACTCGGACAAAACAAATTAGAAGCAATTTTCTCTTATCCTCAGTTGTTCCTTCCTTTAGATAAATACTAGAAAATACCCTTACAATTTAAATTAAAAAAATTGAAATTGGTACTCAAAATACTTCAATTGGTACGCGCAAGAAATAGGCCAATTCGGCAGCTTTTTGTTCAATTTCTCGTGGAGTAAAAAACTTTTCATCGGTACGAGTCAAGGGAATGACTCCCTGTCCACGTATTTCCATATAAAGGATACGACGAGGATAAAGACCCTCTTTAACCTGAATTCTAATTGATTGGATATCCCGCACAAGGAATCGAAGAAAGATGCGACGTTTTATTCCAGGGAATCCCCAACGAAAAATGCACACTATTCCCTCTTTTCTATCAAATCGGTCATAACCACTGCCTACATTCCACAAAATGGTGCACCACAAATAGGAGCTAATGAATAGGCCCGCGATTCCGTAGAAAGACATCACGACCCCCTGCGGGAAAAAAAGAATTTGTTGAGATGGAAGTACGGATATCATATTCTTACCCAGATAACTGGAAGCACCAACCGCTAAGAATCCTAATGAACCTAGAAAAAGAATACAGGCCCAGAAAAAATTACCTCTTTTTCGAGAACCTTTTAGAAGTTCTATCCATATGTGTTCTGATCGCCAATTCATATTAGATATACTAAATCCAGCAGCGGTTAATTGAAATTGAGAGAATAAGCTAAATGATTTTGACTTTACTTTTTTTGATTCTGAAATCGCCTTCAGCAGCTACTACTCCTGTGAAATAATTGGTTAGATACATTGACTTTCTATTCAAAAAAAATTTCTGGATCCACTTAAAAAAACTTGCTATACTCGGCTACGCATATGTATGCTTTTTTGCTCGTAACCTATATCTGCATCCATAGACGTTTTTCATTTGTGTGTAGAAAGAGCTACATACCCTATCATATTAATATATTACTTACACTAAAAAATATTTGTATTATGATCCTGGAAATACATTGAGCAAATTTGGCCCCGTCGGTTCTAGACAATCTTATTTTTCTGCACATAAAGAAATAAAGAAGCCATTGCAATTGCCGGAAATACTAAGCCTACTAAAGGCACGAAAATAGAGGGTAAGTTTAAATCTGTCATAGAATAGGTGTCTCAATTCCAATTTACTATTTCTATCTATTCGAAATATATCTTAAGATTCTTATGATATAATTAAGTATATCTATTATAAGGAATATTGACTATTGTATTTTTGAGTTTGCAAAATCAAGATTTTTTATAGATAAAGAATACTAACTAAAGTATTCTATAAAAGTATTCTTTATCTATAAAAAAAATGAATGGAATGGATAATTTGATTTTTCTTTTTCCATTCTCATGGCCTTTCTATCTTTCTAATCGAACTTGAAATTGGATTCAAAAAAAAAAGCAATTGTGAAAATGAAAGAAATACCTCTTTCAGAATATCCTTTAATTTTTAAAGTAGAAGTGGAATAGAATAACCCGGTTGAAGGGTAATGATCATACGTCTGTAATGCATTGTATGTCCCAGAATAGGTCCCATTCTTCTACCCTTTCCGGTAGTCGATGGCTATTCACAGCTACTACCTTAACACCAAAGAAGAGCTCGACCCAATGCTTTATTTCTGTCTTAGTGAATCCCGATTCGACATTAAAAGTATATTGATTCTTTCCCAATAAACGAAGACTTTTTTCTGTAAATACTGCGTATTTGATTCCATTATCGTATGATAATACTATATTTTGATTTGTATTTGTTTATTGTATTATACCTTTCTATATTCTAGATATATAGAATAGAAGAATCTCGATTTGTCAAGTCTCATGATCGTATCAAGATATATTTAAATTTGGCTCGATCTTTTAAAAGATCGAGCCAAATTTAATTGCAATCAATTATAAGAATAGAATAAAGAAGAATTACTGCATTTCGTAACTGATTTTTTCTCTTTCTATTTCGCTTCTTTTTTATTTAGACCTTCTTTATATCTAGTTTTATCTACTTAATCGATGGTATCTACCGGCTTGAAATCGAATGTGATCGCTTTCCATACTTCACAAGCTGCGGCTAGTTCAGGACTCCATTTGCAAGCTGCTCGGATAATTTCATTACCTTCACGAGCAAGATCGCGCCCTTCGTTACGAGCTTGTACACAGGCTTCTAAAGCCACCCGATTAGCTGCTGCACCTGGTGCATTCCCCCAAGGATGTCCTAAAGTTCCTCCACCAAATTGTAATACGGAATCGTCTCCAAAGATTTCGGTCAGAGCTGGCATATGCCAAACATGAATACCCCCTGAAGCCACAGGTATAACACCTGGCATGGATACCCAGTCCTGCGTGAAAAAGATACCGCGAGAACGATCTTTTTCAATATAATCATCGCGCAATAAATCAACAAAACCTAAAGTCATTTCGCGTTCCCCTTCTAACTTACCTACTACTGTACCGGCGTGGATATGATCTCCCCCAGACATACGCAATGCTTTAGCTAATACACGGAAATGCATACCATGATTTTTCTGTCTATCAATAACTGCATGCATTGCTCGGTGAATGTGAAGAAGTAGGCCGTTGTCGCGGCAATAATTAGACAAAGTAGTATTTGCGGTGAATCCTCCAGTTAAGTAGTCATGCATTATAATAGGAACCCCTAATTCCCTCGCAAATACAGCTCTCTTCATCATTTCTTCGCATGTACCTGCAGTCGCATTCAAGTAATGCCCCTTGATTTCGCCGGTTTCGGCTTGTGCTTTATAAATTGCTTCGGCACAAAAGACAAAACGGTCTCTCCAGCGCATAAATGGTTGTGAGTTTACGTTTTCATCATCTTTGGTAAAATCAAGTCCACCGCGTAGACACTCATAACATGCTCTACCGTAATTTTTTGCGGATAATCCCAATTTTGGTTTAATAGTACATCCCAATAACGGACGACCATACTTGTTCAACTTATCCCTTTCAACTTGGATACCATGAGGCGGACCTTGGAAAGTTTTTGAATAAGCAGGAGGAATTCGTAGATCCTCCAAACGTAGAGCGCGTAGGGCTTTGAAACCAAATACGTTACCCACAATGGAAGTAAACATGTTAGTAACGGAACCCTCTTCAAATAGATCTAATGGATAAGCTACATAACAGATATATTGACTGTCCTCCCCAGGAACGGGTTCGATGTGATAGCATCGTCCTTTGTAACGATCAAGACTGGTAAGTCCATCAGTCCAAACAGTTGTCCATGTACCAGTAGAAGATTCCGCAGCTACTGCAGCCCCTGCTTCTTCAGGCGGAACCCCGGGCTGAGGAGTTACTCGGAATGCTGCCAAGATATCAGTATCCTTGGTTTCGTATTCCGGGGTGTAGTAAGTCAATTTATAATCTTTAACACCAGCTTGAAATCCAACACCTGCTTTAGTTTCTGTTTGTGGTGACATAAGTCCCTCCCTACAACTCATGAATTAAGAATTCTCACAACGACAGGGTCTACTCGATATGGACTAAGCGTAAATTTTGCAAAAATCTAAAAAAAAGATATTCAATTAATATCAACTCATTAAATAAAAAAGGGAGTATGCTTAAGTTAATGAATATGTTTCATTCATATATAATGCGTACACCCTGTGTACGTTCTATCCTATAGGAATTCTACTATAGGAATTCGATAGGGATTGAGTTGTTGTTATGGTAAGTTAACATGGTTCATTATTAAACCATAGATTTGATTCACCAAATCCATCTTTATTGTATACTCTTTGATAGATATAGCGCAACCCAAACTAATCCCTTAATTCTTATTTTACAATTTTAGAAGTTCTTATCTTAATAAGCCCCTTTCTTATTTGGAATCTAAATACCTAAATACTAAGAAAATTCTCTGTTGACAGCAATCTATGCTTCACAGTAGTATATATTTTGTATATCGAAGTCCTAGACAGGAAAGTATAGGAGGCAAAGATCCTTGACAAAAGAAAAAATGTCTATGAAAAAAAAAGATTGATTGAACTTTCCACCGGACTCATTCCATGAGTAAACGAGTGAATGGGATTCGCTTAGGCAACGAAATCAAGTGCTAGTCCCCTTTTCTTTTTTATTGAATTAACTAATTCATTTCCTTTTAACTTTTGGATTTTTGGATATTTTTTTTTTATTTGATTTGGCATTATTCAACAAGAAAAAAAAGAAAAATTTCGATAAATTCCTTTTTTTAGAATTATGTGATAATTATGAAAACCAATCCTACTACTTCGCGTCCCGGGGTTTCCACAATTGAAGAAAAAAATGCAGGGCGTATTGATCAAATTATTGGACCCGTGCTGGATATCACTTTTCCCCCGGGCAATTTGCCTTATATTTATAACGCTTTGATAGTCAAGAGTCGGGACACTGCCGATAAGCAAATTAATGTGACTTGTGAGGTACAACAATTATTAGGAAATAATCGAGTTAGAGCTGTAGCTATGAGTGCTACAGACGGGTTGATGAGAGGAATGGAAGTGATTGACACAGGAGCTCCTCTTAGTGTTCCGGTCGGTGGAGCTACTCTCGGACGAATTTTTAACGTTCTTGGGGAGCCTATTGACAATTTGGGTCCTGTAGATACTAGTGCAACATTCCCTATTCATAGATCCGCGCCTGCCTTTATTGAGTTAGATACGAAATTATCTATCTTTGAAACAGGTATTAAGGTGGTCGATCTTTTAGCTCCTTATCGACGTGGAGGAAAAATCGGACTATTTGGGGGGGCAGGAGTAGGTAAAACAGTACTCATCATGGAATTAATCAATAACATTGCTAAAGCTCATGGAGGCGTATCCGTATTTGGCGGAGTAGGGGAACGGACTCGTGAAGGAAATGATCTTTATATGGAAATGAAGGAATCTGGAGTAATTAATGAAAAAAATATTGAGGAATCAAAGGTAGCTCTAGTCTATGGCCAAATGAATGAACCGCCGGGAGCTCGTATGAGAGTCGGTTTAACTGCCCTAACTATGGCAGAATATTTCCGAGATGTTAATAAGCAAGACGTGCTTTTATTCATCGATAATATCTTTCGTTTTGTTCAAGCAGGATCGGAGGTATCCGCCTTATTAGGGAGAATGCCCTCCGCAGTGGGTTATCAACCTACCCTTAGTACAGAAATGGGTTCTTTACAAGAAAGAATTACTTCTACCAACAAGGGATCGATAACTTCGATCCAAGCCGTTTATGTACCTGCGGACGATTTGACCGACCCTGCTCCTGCCACAACATTTGCACATTTGGACGCTACTACCGTACTTTCCAGAGGATTAGCTTCCAAGGGTATTTATCCCGCAGTAGACCCTTTAGATTCAACCTCAACTATGTTACAGCCTCGGATCGTTGGCAAGGACCATTATGAAACTGCGCAAAGAGTTAAGGAAACTTTACAGCGTTACAAGGAACTTCAGGACATTATTGCAATTCTTGGGTTGGATGAATTATCGGAGGAGGATCGTTTAACTGTAGCAAGAGCACGAAAAATTGAGCGGTTCTTATCACAACCGTTCTTTGTGGCAGAAGTTTTTACCGGTTCTCCAGGAAAGTATGTTAGTCTTGCAGAAACAATTAGGGGGTTTCAACTAATCCTTTCCGGAGAATTAGATGGCCTACCCGAACAGGCTTTTTATTTGGTAGGGAACATCGATGAAGCTAGCACGAAAGCTATAAACTTAGAAGAGGAGAACAAATTGAAGAAATGAAATTAAATCTTTATGTACTGACTCCTAAACGAATTATTTGGGATTGTGAAGTGAAAGAAATCATTTTATCTACTAATAGCGGCCAAATTGGTGTATTACCAAACCACGCCCCCATTAACACAGCTGTAGATATGGGTCCTTTGAGAATACGCCTACTCAACGACCAATGGTTAACGGCGGTTCTGTGGAGTGGTTTTGCAAGAATAGTTAATAATGAGATCATCATTTTAGGAAATGATGCAGAACTGGGTAGTGACATTGATCCAGAAGAAGCTCAACAGGCACTTGAAATAGCCGAAGCTAACTTGAGTAGAGCTGAGGGTACGAAAGAATTGGTTGAAGCAAAGCTAGCTCTCAAACGGGCTAGGATACGAGTCGAGGCTATCAATTGGATTCCCCCATCCAATTGAAGACAATCCGAAGGTTTCGTTGATACAAAGAAAAGGGAAGAAGGGTAGAAAAAGTTATTAGATAGCGAAGCTAAGTAAGTCCAATGCTATCTAGTAATTTTTCTACCTACCTACCTACTATTGGATTTGAACCAATGACTCCCGCCGTATGAAAGCAGTACTCTAACCACTGAGTTAAGTAGGCAATTTATCATCACAAAAGAAGCCGCATTACTTCGATCGATT